GGTTGAGTTACGTGCTTATGTAAAAACCAATAAACCTCAGTTCCAAGAAATCATTTCTTCTACCAAGACATTTACCGAGGAGGCGCAAGTCTTTTTAAAAGAAGCTATTCAGGAACAAATTGAGCGTTTTATACTTCAGGAACAAGCATAAAAAAATGGATCGCTACTTATTACTATCTTTAGATCTTAATTGAAATTAAGATTTCAATTTAAAACAGGAATTCCATGGGCTCTAATTTCAATTATTCAAAATAATTTTTTTGATATCAAACATAGAAAATAAAAATATGGAAAGAATTTGCGTCCAATAGGATTTGAACCTATACCAAAGGTTTAGAAGACCTCTGTCCTATCCATTAGACAATGGACGCCTTTCATTCCTATTTTTCGTATTTGGCCCTTTTCAATCTCTTGGTTGACAAAAAAAGAATCAGATTGTATATGAGAGATAAATTTTGCAATTCTATATTTAATGATGCACTCCTACTAATATAAGATCTATGGAGTATAGAATATATAAGCATTTCAAATAAAAAACTATAAAGCGGGTAGCGGGAATCGAACCCGCATCGTTAGCTTGGAAGGCTAGGGGTTATAGTCGACGCCGATTCAGCGTTTTGAACGTCTCTAATTCAAAACCGAACACGAAACTTTGGTTTCATTCGGCTCCTTTATGGATGTGAACAAAATTCTAACTAAATTCTACCCATAACATCTATGTCAGTTTTTTGTCTGAATACAGACAAAACAAACCACTTTCTAGATGATCCCTCTAGAAGAGAGTCATTCTAACAATCGTTCTAGTTACTTCGTTCTTTATTTTTATTTGAAAAGATCCTGAGGAAAGGTATTTTGCTTCTACCGAGCTAACAATAGGTTGATGTCCCTAGTAAACCAAAGTCATCATTTAATAGCTATTTTAATTCACTTTCTTCTCTACAAATAAAAAATGGAAGATTTAGTTACGATTAGAAACCTCCTTTGTATCTTCATCCATGGACCTTTTTACTTATTAAATTCGAAGTATTAATTCAATTCAAAATTATGTTTCGCAATTTCATAATCCAACTTCTCACTTTATAAGTTATAAGTGACTGGTGGATAGAAATCACGATAATGTGTATTTTTTTCTTTTCTCGAATATGTGATTGAGAGGGAAAGGATTTAATCCTTTTAGTTTCTATGTTAATTGTTAATTTTAGGAAATAAAGTTTTTGATCGGAATAGGAATCAAACCGAAAGTAAAGACCCTTTAACTAGTAAAGGGTTAGAAAAACGAATCACACTTTTACCACTAAACTATACCCGCTACAGTGCGATTATTGTATACAATCGGACCTTTTGTCGAACGGGGAAATTGAACATAATAATAGTAAATTTAGAAAGTTAGTATCCTCTCAAAAGAATACAAATTAGAGTGTTGACCCTTTTGAGTTTTCGTGTATGGAACTATCATCCCTTCCCTTTTTATTCTTGCTTGAAGATTTCGTATTCCGTTTTTAAATTTTATAGAATACTAACTTGTTTTCTAATCAGATAAATCATTCTTATTTATCTAGAATCTAGGTTTTCTTTGAACAAAAAAAGCCCCGGTTAGGGGCTGAACAGGCCGGGCCGTGGTAATAAAATAAGAAAGACGGGTCTTTTGAACAAGATAAAAAAAAAGGATTTGTTGGCACTTTACAGCCCCTTTTTTATTTAACGAAATCAAATTGCTGCTAAAAAGTGTACATATCTATATAATAGAGAAAGAAATACTCCTTACTTTTATGTGTAATTTAGCAGCGTCTTCAATTGGGAGAGATGGCTGAGTGGACTAAAGCGACGGATTGCTAATCCGTTGTACGAGTTATTCGTACCGAGGGTTCGAATCCCTCTCTTTCCTCTTCCGTTGATAACTTGCCTCTTCCGTTGATAACTTGATTTTTTTTTTTCGAATTGTCCAAATACTTTATACTTTTTGTTCTTAGTTAAACATAAAAAAAATCCTCAAAAAATCTAAAAGAAACATACCTTTTATTCTTCACGTCCAGGATTACGTCCGGGATCATTAGATAGGAATCCAAAGATGAAGAGAGAAATAAAAAATATCACTACTGTGTAAACGAAGAGTTTGAGAGTAAGCATTCTAAAATCTCCAAGATAATTTTTTTTTTCAAAAAAAAAAATAGAATAGGTCCTACAGTTTTCTACCACATATCCTCTGTGAATACCAATAACAAAATTCTAAATAGAAAAAATTTTCAGAAATTCATTTTGAATAAGAGTTTTCCATTAACCAAAATAGAAATATCTTTTATAATTTATAATAGAATAAGAATAATAAATAAGAATAATACGGAGCTTTCACTCGAAAAGTGTTCAAAAATGAAAAAATAAACCGGGGGAAGTCGGGTTTATTCCGACTAACCAACAAGTTGAATTGAGGGGTTCGTACTCTAAAACATATATGATCCTATCAATTGTTATAATTCTTTATCAACTAAAGTAAAGCAGTAATTTTATAGGCGATTTTCAAATTAAATATCTTATCGAAAACTTACAGCAGCTTGCCAAACAAAAGCTAAGAGAAAAAATAGCACAGGTATGACGGGCATAACATCTACGATTGGATTCAAAAAAGCATAAGCTTCGGGCAATTTTCCAAACAAAAAGTTACTTGAATATGAAAAAAAGGCATAATGACAGATCCCTATCAAACTACAAATATTAAGCATAGCAGACGTTTTGTTCTGTGAGATAATTCCATTTTGATTGAGTTATTTATAGAATATAAATATAGGGAAAAGGTAAAATGAAAGGAGACAAAGAGTCCCGCTTTTTTTTTTGAATCCGCCCAATCAAAAGTCCTTCAATTCTCAAAAGAGAATCGAAGAAATCATACTTTTCATACAATATCTTAATTGAATTCTATCTAATGATCAATAAATGAAGTTACATTCTATATTTACACGTATTAAAATCTTACTAACAATTTAATCTACTCTATAACTATTTATTATTTATCTTGGAGTTGACAAAAAATAAATATTAATATTATTGATTATTCGTGTCGAATAGAAATCTAAATGGGGCGTGGCCAAGTGGTAAGGCAACGGGTTTTGGTCCCGCTATTCGGAGGTTCGAATCCTTCCGTCCCAGAGCATATCCTTTATCCCCTTTATTACTATTTGAAGTGTTGGAGTTCCTCTCTATTTTTTTGATCCTGCAGACGGGGTATTTTACTTTTTTTTGACTTTTATGGTTTAGGCTTTTTTAGCCTACCAAAAATAGGAGCAACTCAATCGGGACTCGTTTAACTTTATCTCTAGCCAGACCATATGAATTGACCTTTTGGTTTCTGTCCAAGTATTCCGGAGGAACAGGTAAAAGTTAATCATTAAACGAAGGTATTAAACTACCTTCGTCTGCTCGAATCTCATTAACAAAAATTTAACGAATTTAACTAAAAAGGGTGTATATGGAATTATGGAATTCGATATCAAAGACCTAATCAATCAATGTATTTTTTTTTTCAAATCAGACCAAAAGGATAAGTTAAAAAAAAATTTCATATAAAATGGTAGAAAAACAAAAGGTTTAAATTCTAGAAGAACGAGGGATATAAATTCGATGTCTATGCATTAATTGAACCAATGGCTCTTCATGATTCCCTAATCGAATCAATTCTATACTGGTTCCAAATTAGAAGAATGTTATGGTAAAACTTCGTTTGAAACGATGTGGTAGAAAGCAACGTGCGACTTGAAGGACACGATCCGCTGTGGATTTCTTCTTCTATCCACCATCTTCTATTTGTATAGAAACCGGGGTGCTCTTGTCTCGACATCCGTTGGGATAGTCAATAGTCCATGATGGAACTCGAGTAGAAAGTCTTAATTTATTTCTCGGAACAAGAATCTAGGGTTAATGCAAATCAATAAATTGGAATAACTTCATAAATTGTAAATATATATAAATTGACGGGATCCCAATCGAGCAAATTTCCAATTCAAAAGTAATATTTGTTAGAATGAATTAAACCTTTTTAATCAAAAGTGTATAAAAGTGTATAATGAATTGGCCATAGGATTTTTTGATTTTGATAGAAGGAAATCAAAAAAAAGGTATGTTGCTACCATTTTTGAAAGGATTCAAAAGCAACGAAGTAATGTCTAAACCCAATGGTTTAAAACAAAGAGAAAGGATCCCAGAACAAGGAAACGCCCTTGAAACGCCCTTTGATTTTAATTGTCTCAATAACTAATAACTGGGTCAGACTTACGAATCAAAATCAATTTGATTCGAGACAAAAAAAAGAAAAAGGGTGTAAAGACCACTCAATAAAAGAAAAAGGAATTGTCTAATCATTTTCCTTTAGGGCTGTTTGAGAGTTATCTAACTTGAGTTATGAGTACGACTGGTTACAGCTGGTTTCTTTTTCATTTTCAGGAATGAAGAAGAAAAAAGACTTCAATCCTAGTCTAATTGATTTAATGATGTTATGGACTCTTTGTTTATTTATTAGAATTGTATACTTTTTATAGTCTAATTCTATAGAGAGACATAGATAAAACTTCGAATCAAATTCTTTGTTCGCGAGCCGTACGAAGAGAAAACTTCCTATATATACGTTTCTAGGGGGGGTATTCTTCATTTACACCTATCTCAATGAGCCGTCTATCAAATCGTTGTAATTTATGTTCAATCCCGAAGAGAAGGCAAAGACCTGCAGAAAGTGGGTTTTTATGATCCGATAAAGAATCAAACTTATTGAAACATTCCTGTTATTCTACATTTCCTTGAAAGGGGAGCTCAACCCACGGGAACGGTTCAGGATATTTTTATTTATTTTAATTTTATTTATTTAATTTAAAATTTTAAAAGGGTAGGGGTTTTTACGCAACTTCGACCTAATCAAATGAGAGGTAATTAAGTAAAAGGGTGGTAGTGGCTTGTATATACCTATAAGTTTTGCTAACCTTTACTTTTTCTTTATTTATTATAGCTCCCTTTCCGTT